CAACCACCATCTACTTCAGAGATACCCTCTGAAACATTTTTCAAATACAAAAGTTCAGTATCCTCCCACGAAATAGTGAATTAGGCAGGATCCTTTTGTACAAAATAAGAAATAGCAAGACAATCTTAAAAAATTTCATCGTAATCATAAATATGAAATACTTATACAAAACTTATACAAATAAACTTATACAAATCAAAATGTGGGAGAGATAAAAAAAAATGCAGGGTCGTTTGTCTGCTTGGCTAGTCAAACATGGGCTAGTTCATAGATCTTTGGGTTTCGATTACCAAGGAATAGAGACTTTACAAATAAAGCCCGAGGATTGGCATTCCATTGCTGTTATTTTATATGTATATGGTTACAATTATCTACGTTTCCAATGTGCCTATGATGTAGCACCAGGAGGACTGTTAGCCAGTGTGTATCATCTTACGAGAATAGAGTATGGTATAGATCAACCAGAAGAGGTATGCATAAAAGTATTTGTCCCAAGGAAAAATCCTAGAATTCCCTCTATTTTCTGGGTTTGGAAAAGTGCGGATTTTCAAGAAAGGGAATCTTATGATATGTTGGGAATCTCTTATGATAATCATCCACGTCTGAAACGTATCTTAATGCCCGAAAGTTGGATAGGATGGCCTTTGCGTAAAGATTATATCGCCCCCAATTTTTATGAAATACAAGATGCTCATTAAATGATAAAAATAAGAAACTAATCCGCACTTCTACAACTCCAGATATTCAAGGAATATCTGTACGTTCTCTTATAGATCAGACAAAGTAATTGATAGATCAGACAAAGTAATTGAAGTTAAATCAGACAGAATAATTGAGGTCTCATTCATATTATTATGGATGGGCTAAATAAAAAAATGTAGGGATTAAAAAAATTAGGGTATGTCTTCATTGAGATTCTAAAATTTTGAAAATACTTATTTCGGATGAGCCGAGCCAAAAGGATGAACTAAAAAAGTTCTGCATCATGAACTATGTACCGCGCACATCAACATCAATTAGATGGCTCCTAAAAAGTAACATAGAAGGAAATGAATAAAATATGAAAGAAAATACAAAGAAATGAAAGAGGGGGGTCGGATTCCATTTGTAATGTATCTGAGATGAATTTTGACTATTCCCACCCCTCAACTTCCCTAGACTAGACTTTTGGGTCTTTCAACCAACTAATTTAACTTTTCGAATATTATTGAAGAAGTATTAACATTCTTTTTGGGAGTGCAGAAAGAAAAAAAAGGAAACAAAATTGAATAATTAATTTTTTGACATACTTTATATATATAGAACATACATATATTCTTTACTCATCTAGAAAGAGTATATCTCCAGACACTAGATGGATAAATATGTATGATGATCTAGACTACTAAGAAATATCTATGTTGATCCGTATTCATTTTAATTAATTTGTGGAATAGATACTCATACAAATTAATCATGTGCCAGGAACCAGATTTGAACTGGTGACACGAGGATTTTCAGTCCTCTGCTCTACCAGCTGAGCTATCCCGACCATTCGTGACGCATCATCCTCATTTTAAGAGATTACTTGAGTATATGTCAACTAAATAAAAAGACGAAAAAAAAATATTACAAAGTCTTATCCAAGCCCTGGAATTTCTTGGATCTTCAAAAATAAGACTTTGTAAGTTTCAGTAGGAGTAATGATATGTATTGTTAATCATTCAAATGAGGATTCCTTGCTCAAAGATAAGATGTTCATTTGTACATTTATCATATATAAAAAAATTTACGTCTATCATATATATTTATATTACATTACATATTCCAAACATATTCCAAGACTTGTGATAAGAAAAATTCAAATTCCGCTCAGATCCATTTGTGAAAGAATAGAATTAATAAGAAACATAACGAATTTGGAACCACTAAAAAAAAAAAGAGGATATAGGATAAATAATTAGAGAGTTAAACGGGCCTTTTGGGGATAGAGGGACTTGAACCCTCACGATTTCTAAAGTCGACGGATTTTCCTCTTACTATAAATTTCATTGTTGTCGGTATTGACATGTAGAATGGGACTCTATCTTTATTCTCGTCCGATTAATCAGTTCTTCAAAAGATCTATCAGACTATGATGGAGTGAATGATTTGATCAATGAATATTCGATTCTTTCTTCAACTTGGAATCGATTCACATCTTTCATTTGTCATATAAATATGAAAAAATAGAGATTTGGGGTCTAATCAATTGAAATAGTATTTCAGTACATATACGTATATATATGTTCATCCTTGATCCTTTCTTTTCTGGAGTTTAGATGGAAGGATTCCTTTACTAACGAAACGAAATGTCATCAACTCCATTTATTAGAACAGCTTCCATTGAGTCTCTGCACCTATCCTTGTTTTATTCTCGCTTTCTGAACTCTTCTTGGTTTTCGGAAAACAGGATTTGGCTCAGGATTGCCCATTGTTAATTCCAGGGTTTCTCTGAATTTGAAAGTTCTCACTTGGTAGG